AGGGTTTCCTTAGAAAAGGATTCTATCAAAAAGGATTCTATCAAAAAGGATTCTATAAAAACAATGATAACTAGATACGAATAGAAGAAGAAAAGAAGGAAATAAAAAAACATAGTATAGAAAAGATATCCAAAATGATATAGAAATCATTATCCTACCCTTATTTTTTATTTCCTTAATTTAATTGAATTTCATTTGATTAGGGCAAAACCTCTGCCTTTTTTAAAATATCCTGAACAGTTCCTGTAGGCTGAGCACCTTTTTCAAGGAAATAGAGAATAGCGGGAACGTTTAAATAAGTTTGATTCTTGATCGGATCATAAAAACCCACTTTCTGAAGATCTCTTCCTTCTCTTCGGGATCGAACATCAATTGCAACGATTCGATAGACGGCTCATCGGGATAGATGTAGATGAAAAAGAACCCCCCCCTAGAACCGTATAGGAAGTTTTCTCCTCGTACGGCTCGAGAAAAAATGATGTTTTGTCTATGGATAAAATTAGAATTAGAATAAATAGAAAATCCGTAAAATGAATTAGTCTATAATATAATTTCAAATTTCAATTTAACTCATAGTCATTTTTATTTAGCTGCGTTGCTGAAAAAAAAAATCATTTGTACTCATAACTCAAGTTCAATATATAATAATATAATAATTCTCAAATATATTAAAGATTTTTCTTTAAGATATTTTTTTATTGAGTGGTCTTTAACCCACCGTTTTTGTCTCGTTTAAAATTTATTTGGATTCTTTATTCGGATCCGTGAGACAATTGAAGTGGTGTTTCCTTGTTCTGGGATCCTTTATTTTTGTTTTAAATCATTGGGTTTAGACATTACTTCGGTGCTTCTTAATCCTTTCAAAATGGTAGCAACATACCCCTTTTGGGATTTCTTTCTATCAAAGAATCATACCGAGGTTGATTCATGCGCGATACACTGTCGATCGAAAAAGTTTTAGCCGTTCCAACAATTTTGAAAATTTGTTGGAATGGAATCCTTTCGATTTCTATATCGAAGATATACTTACGAAGTTGTTCCAATTTATTAATTGGCATTAACCCTAGATCGTTGCCCCTGAGAAATTAATAAATACTTTCTACTCGAGCTCCATCATGAACTATTTACATTAGAACCCAATAAAAAAAGAAGGGTTCTAGTAGAATAGAACAAACGACGTCGAGCCAAGAGCACCTTCATTCCTATATAAAATGGTGGATGTAACAATAAGAATCCACACCGGATCATGTCCTTCAAGTCGCACGTTGCTTTCTACCACATCGTTTTAAACGAAGTTTTACCATAACATTCCTCTAATTTGGAACCAGTATGGAATTGATTCAATTATGGAATCATGAATAGTCATTGGTTCAGTCGGTACAGAGACATAGTTATTTATATTTAATAGAGAATATCTACACAGATAATAAAGATTTTTCTGAAGAAATTTTAGCAAAATGCCGTCTTTTTTTGTCTGAATAGAACATTTTTCTATAAATCTCTATCTCAAAAAAATATCTAACAGAAATATTAAGAAATCAAAATATAGAAATAACATAACTAACAGAAATCGCACAAATAAAATAAATAAATTCTATTTGACTCTGCCTCTTCAAGTGACTCAATAAGATAGACTGACCATTTTCAACTTCCCAACCTAGAAGGAATCATTACAAATCTTGATAGTTGAAAAAGTTTTCTACTTCTACATCATTCTTTGAGTCAAGTTTGACTCCTTTTTATTATCATAAAAAAGCAAGATCTCTGTTTCTTTTCAAATGGAATTGTCAATGATGCAAAGCAAATAAGCTAAATAGATCGAACAATAAAAAGAAATATCATTGTTAAATATTTAAATTTTCATATTTTAGGGATGCAATTTAGTTTTCACAAAAATGGAAACACTATTGTCACTGAAATAGGATAACCATACATACCTATAGGCTAAGCACTTCCTCGTTTTATATGTATTTTCATATTTTTTTAACCTGAGGTTAAGTAATCTTTCTCCAACTGTGATCTATGCCCCATTTTCTATGGGTCACAAAAGGGTTCAGTTACTTTTGCATGTCATTTGAACTCGATTTAGTTTGGTTTGTGAAAAAGTAAGATATGATTCCGCAAAGAATAAAAAAAGTCTATCCAAACCTTGAAACAGAACCTTGTTGAACAAAAAAGAAGTATTAGAATACAATGGATATGCTCTGGGACGGAAGGATTCGAACCTCCGAATAGCGGGACCAAAACCCGTTGCCTTACCGCTTGGCTACGCCCCATTTCTATTTTTATTGGATACTTATACTATTAAAGAATAATATTGGTATTAAGTGTTCGTCAATTCCAGCCCAACTATAGAAAATCTTTATTCTTTATAGAATCCATTATAGATTCGTGCTAGGATTTTGGCATGTGTATCTCTAGAATTAATTCAACGGAATTTATTGATCATTACATATAATTCAATTAAGATATTGTATGAAAGTATGATTTCTTCTATTCTCCTTTGAGAATCGGAGGATTTTTGATTGAGCGGAAAAAGAAGGATTTTTTGTCTACCTTACTTTACTTCATTTTTCCTTATATCAATAACTCAATCAAAATGCAATTATCTCGACGAAAAAAATGTCTGTTATGCTTAATATCTTTAGTTTGATCTGTCTTAATTCTGCCCTTTATCCGAGTACTCTTTTCTTGGCCAAATTGCCCGAAGCCTATGCTTTTTTGAATCCAATCGTAGATGTTATGCCAGTCATACCCCTGTTCTTTTTTCTTTTAGCCTTTGTTTGGCAAGCTGCTGTAAGTTTTCGATAAGATCTTTAATACTATCCTAGAAAATTCATATTTATTCGAGAAAAATTATAACAATTGATAAGATCAAATAAGTCTGACAGTATGAACCTTCGATTCAAACATTGAAATTCTCGGATAGCCACGAGACGCCCTATTTCCTGATTTTAATCCTTTTTACGGCGAAATACCTTATTAGCTTCGGGTCCCTTACAATATCTAATATCTAATTTGGGTATGAAAGTGATTTGTGGTAATCAAAGACTCTTATTACAAATTTAAACTTCATTTGAATTTCTGAACATTCTTTTCTATTTCTAGAATTCTTTTCTTGGTGTCAAAATAGGATATGTGATATAAAAATGGAGGATCTATTGTCTTTTCTCGTTTTTCTTTTTCAAAAAATGATCTTGGAGGTTGTGTAATGCTTACTCTCAAACTTTTCGTTTATACAGTAGTAATATTCTTTGTTTCTCTCTTCATCTTTGGATTCCTATCCAATGATCCAGGACGTAATCCTGGACGTGAAGAATAATTTTTTTGTTTTTATTGCTTGATTTTATCATTTTCTTAAGATTTTATTTTAGCTATTCCACACATTTAACAAGGAAAAAATAAAAAGGGGTTTGCAAAATTTGAAAGAAAAAATGGAAACTCATCAACGGAAACGGAAAGAGAGGGATTCGAACCCTCGGTACGAATAACTCGTACAACGGATTAGCAATCCGCCGCTTTCGTCCACTCAGCCATCTCTCCCAATTGAAAAAGATAATTACTATGTTACATTACACATCAAGTAAGGATTAAAGAAAGTATTTCTTTCACATTCTTTATCGTTATTATATAATTAGCAATTCAATTTAGATGCTCGAAAGATCCAAATAGAAAGATAAATAAAGAACACCTTCTTTCTTTTATTTTGTTCGAAGTGCCTTTTGGGCCTGGCCCGGTCAATACCCAGCCAGGCCTTTTTTTGTTCCAACGAATTCCCTTTATTTATAGGTAATATACTATAAATAGCCAATTTGGTATCTGTATAAGAATATCCGTTCTGGGGTTTACATATACCTATAATTTTTGTTATAATGGAAATTGAGAAGGATTTTGGATTAAAAAAATAAATTCAGTATGTATCAAAAAATTTTTGCTTATTCTTATGTCATTAGGCAAACCAAAATTTATATTCAAATCCAAGAATAATTCACGAATTGTCAGTCAATAAATAGTTAATGGTTCCCATAAATTTAGGCTTTTTGAGTGAAAATATACATTTGATTTTTCAATATAAAAGTGAGTGGAAGTTTGTGTGTTTTGAGATACTATACAATCAATCGAAGGGGCAGATCAAATACAATCAAAAGGGGAAAAACGGTTTCTTTTCTAATTTTGATAAATTTAGAAAAAAGGATTAAAAAGGGATGCAAGTACAATAAACTCAAGTTTACTAATCCAACTCAAAAAGGGAAATTTTTATCCTATTGTGTATCGTTTTGGCGGCATGGCCGAGTGGTAAGGCGGGGGACTGCAAATCCTTTTTCCCCAGTTCAAATCCGGGTGCCGCCTCATCAACAAACGAATCGAAATCTCTTATTCTGTTCCGCTATTTTTTTATGTTCTGGGGATTTTGTAAAAGATTGGAAATCTTTGAATTTTAAATTCAAAGAAAGATTATAATGGTCGAAGCAAGACTTCCAGATTCTCTTCTACTGCTAATGTAATGTCTATTGATTGGGTCTTGAATTACATTGGATAACCGGCCGATAATTCCACTACTAGTTGGGAAAGTACTTTCTATACTGTAATCTACATATATAGACTCGCGAGAATCTCTGAGTGTTCAGGCATTCAATCACTATTAGATTGAGATTGGATAGATAATTTACCTTTTATAGAAAATAAAAAAAAAGCCAAAAACAATTTTTACCCCTCGTCAAGAGTATAATATACTATCTCCCAACTCCTTCAGAGAGACAATCGGGAAAGGGTACGGATTATAAATCATATAGGAATTTTGAAAATTCATTTATTTGATTGATTCATCAATAGTGTTCGCCCAGAATCCCTTTTTGACTCTGGACCATTCATTCTACTATTATTAGTGAGCAATAATGGAATAATTCTATCATAGAGATAAGGGACATAATTAACATGGATATAGTAAGTCTCGCTTGGGCTGCTTTAATGGTAGTCTTTACTTTTTCCCTTTCACTCGTAGTATGGGGAAGAAGTGGACTTTAGAAGCACTCCTAATTTAGTTGAGAAATGAAAAGGTATCAATTGTTTTATAGATCGTTCTGCAACGCATTCTTTATTTAAATTGAAATAATTTTCAAATAAAAATATCTTCATTTCGAAATTCCATTAGATTCTAGTGGAGAAATGTATTCTATAACAGTAAAACAATTATTTCAGATTCATTGGAATTGGAATATAAATATATAAATGTATGAAAGAAAAGATTGGGTCCTACGTCAATTCCAAATATGGATTAATAACTACATATATTGAATTGAAGATAGAAGCTAATATAGTATACCCTTTTTATTAGAAAGTCAAGTACAACTTTATACACTACTATAACACTAATAGAGAGTATGGTAAGTAAGAAAGAAATTTCTTACTTACCATACTCTCGGATCTCATAGAATATCGCCGATTATAGCCCCTTGATTTCAGCAAAAATAGAATACTTTTCTTTTGATTTCTTCAAAGAATTCAGAAGTCGAGTTTCATTTAAAGTAATTAATTAATTATTTTGACTTACTGTTTTTACGTAAATTATAAGTAGAAAAGCAGTAGGAACTAAAATGAACAGTGCAGTAGCAATAAATGCAAGAATATTTACTTCCATAATCTCATCGTTTTTTTTTATTTCACAATACAATAACTCGGGATTTAATCCCATAGAGATGATAAATCTTTTACCTGTCAATTCAATGAATGCATTACCTATCGATGATATTGAATCGGATCAATATCATGAATAACAATATCTGAGCTATTAAATTAATTCGTCGTGGAGAATTAATAGTATATAACATATGAAGATCTTTTATCCATACCGAATCCAAGATAGGATTCCCGGACCAATCAAAAATTCCTTTATTTATCCTTCTTTTCTGTTCTTTCTTTTCTATAACCTACCTTAGGTCTTCCTTGTAGAACCATCAAATGAAGTATAATCTAACCCGTCCGTTTCCATTAACTACAAAACCCCACCAACAAACAATACAAGCGAAGTGGAAAAAGACAGGAATTAGGTTTTAAATTTTAGTGATCCTCTTTTCTTTGGAAGACAAAACAAAGAAGTATGAGAAAGACGAGTCGCGGCAGAAAAGATGAAATATTCTGTCAACTTCACTATTTTAGTTATTTTCATTTTATTTTAGGGTGTGTTCTTTCTTCGAGAGAATCCCGAAAAAAAAGAGGGAAACCCCTTCGGAATTCAATTATTCTCTCTGTCCCTTCATTTCACAGAAAATGGAGAGGCGAATTGATGTACTTATTGGATCCGTCGGGACTGACGGGGCTCGAACCCGTAACATCCGCCTTGACAGGGCGGTGCTCTAGCCTATTGAACTACAATCCCAGGGAAATAAGAAGAGATCTAGCAGAAAATTTAGATTCTTTTTTTTATTCTCTTGTCTTGTATCAGGTATTTCTTAAGAACAAGAGGGTTATACCATCTGATAGTAGATTGGCGAATTGTTGGGCCGAGCTGGATTTGAACCAGCGTAGACATATTGCCAACGAATTTACAGTCCGTCCCCATTAACCACTCGGGCATCGACCCAACGCCTAATTCATTTTAGACGTTCCATAATCAACTTCCTTTCGTCTCCCAAGTAGACTTGACAAATACATATCACTTGAAATCAAATATAACATTTGATATAAAATAGAAAGTCTCTTCTGAGTAGACTAATAGAAGGACTTGACAAATACGGATCACTTGATAGAAAATCCCACTCCTATAGTCTTTAGTCTTGGTATACCCCCAGAGGGACTTGAACCCTCGTTTTCTCCGTGAAAGAGAGAGGTCGTAACCACTGGACCATAGGGGCCTATGCCACCTTCATTCATAAATCAACTAGAAATAGGTAATAAGACAAATACCATAGGTAACTAAGGCCACCTTAACTTAATATAACTCAGGCCTAGAGCCGCCTTTAGGATTTAGGATTTAGGTGATGCATAGGATATAAATAAAACGGAAAAACTCGTTAACTATTCTGAGGATTAATGGTAATCAAACTTTACCATTAAACTATACAATCTTGAAACTTGATTTCATTGGTCTTTCTCGTCTTTATCTTTCTGATTCCCAAAGGGTTATGCGTTGGATCCAAGATCCTTCACTCCGCAGTAGATTCAAGGTGGTTTACCAAACTATGATTTGTTCGGTCAAATTATATTGAGCCCTAAGTCATACTGTCAATTAACGACACGACAGGACAAGAGGGCAATAAAAGAAGAGAGAAGACGGAGATCTAGATTAGCTATACCCGCGTTAATAATAATATAAGTTAATAAATACAACATTCATACAGTTTTCTGGTATTCAATATTGAAGTAGATTAGAATATCTATGCCGTTATTATACATTATAATATAAGAAACTTAATAAGTTTTGATATTATAAATCCCAAAGCATTGTAAGCCTAAGTGGGAGAATTGGGTTTCTAGGACTGTTTTATCAATTCTGTTTCGGTT